ACCATAAAATAAATGTATTCATGATTTGATCTCTTCGAGTGGATAAAGATATAATAAATAGAAAGCTGATTTTTCTAACACTTTACTTTTTAGTGTATTTGTATTTCATTGTTCAAAAAAGATTTGCAGAAAAGAGAGTGATTTTTACCTATTTTCAATAGAATATTTAGAATATCATTGAATTGAAGTCGGTAAGAAAGCTTGTATTTTTTTTTATTTATTAATTTATTTATTAATAAAAAAATGCGCAGATAAGATATATACGTCTCTTTTTCTTTTTTTATTGCGGTACAGTTCTATTCGGGACAGCACATGCTGTGCTCTATCAAAAATTCAATTTTCTCTTCAATCTAATTCAATGAAAAATTGAAATACAAAAATTTCTTGAGAATTCCTTCCTATAAGCATCCTAGACAGATAAAATACCCCATTATAGAGCTATAGCTCTATAACAACGTAACATATGCTCTGGGGTTTACATATACTCATCATTGCTGTTATAATTTAAATTGAGGAGGATTTCTTTTTAATTGAAAAAAAAAATCAATATAGATTAGTTAGAAATCCATTTCTAATGATTTTCTTATATCATTAGAAAAAAAAAAGAAAATTTAAGATTAAAATTCAAAAATGGTCATGAAATTACAGTCAATAGTTAATGGTTCTGATTTGTACTGGATTCTGTCTTTCTTTTGTGACTGAAAATCTATATTTTCTTTTTTTTCAACTCCAAAAAAAAAGCGAGAAAATTTTAATCTAGTTTATATCGTTTTGGCGGCATGGCCGAGCGGTAAGGCGGGGGACTGCAAATCCTTTTTCCCCAGTTCAAATCCGGGTGTCGCCTCAACAAAAGCCTCGAAATCCCCTACTCTGTTTTGATGATATAACTCGCAAAAACAAACATAGGAAAAAGACTCTTGATACTTTCTCTTCGTGATTCTAAACCTCTGGCTCTGGAGGTTCTGTTCTCTAAAGTGTTGTAAATTTTTGCGTATAAGATTCAAGGAAAACTTAAAGTAGTGGAAGGAAATCGGTAAATCTTGACTTTCCACTACTAATGGAGTTCCACTCACTGAGTCTTGAATTAGATTGGAGAGCCAGAGAGGGAATCTAATTAATAGTTTTGGAAAGGACGTAAGATACTTTGTATACAGACTCATGAAAGTCTCGGAATGCTCAGACATTCAATCAATATTAGATTAGATGGAGAATTGCCTTTTTTTTTTTCATTTTAGTAAAATGAAGGGCAATAAAAGAACGAATAAGTTTTATTATTTCTACATGTGCCTAAGATTCCTTGGATACTTCTAAAGATGTCCCTACACTCGTAGTTTGCTTGTGTTTACATCTTTGGCGATTTTACTAGAAATTCTATAAGAACTCATTATAAGATAAGTGGATTTTTTGGAGTGGTTCATCAATGGTGTTGAGACCAAATCCCTCCCCTTTTTTTTTGACTCTGCGCCAGTGATTTCACTATATTATTAGTTAACAGTAATGGAATAGTTTCTTCATATTCATAGAAATAGGGGACAGAATTTACATGGATATAGTAAGTCTCGCATGGGCTGCTTTAATGGTAGTTTTTACATTTTCCCTTTCCCTCGTAGTATGGGGAAGAAGTGGACTCTAGAGGTACTACTAATTGAGTTAAGAATCAAACTCTATCAATCTGTATCAATTTTTTTGGTTTTCTAGATCGTTCGGCAAATTTTTTTTTTTTTATTTTTTAAAAAACTTAAAAAAAATTTCTAAATTCTAGACTATTAAATTATAGTAGAAGAATGTATTCTATTTGTTTTATTTTAGAAATTGGATTTTTTTTTGTTTTATTGACTCATTTTCAATTTTTATATCAGGGTTTCAAAGGTTAACCATTGGTGAGGTACCCCTTTTCGAAATCCGAAGAAGTTACCATCGAATTCCTCGGGTTTGGATTATCTGTATCAAATGGATCAAGCAAACAAATGAAATTCAAAAAGTATGTACATTACATATTATATTTAATTAATATTGACATTTATGAAGAAAAAGATAGATATAGGTAGATTCCTTTATATAAAGATTAAGATATTTCACTTGTATCTTTATACATTAAAACTTTACACATTACAATAACCATAAATGGGGTTCTATGGTAGAAAGAAATAGATTAATCTATTTCTTTCTACCATAGAACCGGTCCCCTTAGGATACTACTGAGTCTAATCCATTCCTTTCATTTAAGACGAGAAATTGAAATCCTTTTTGTCATTGATAGTCAAATTTGATTCAAATTAATCATTTTGACTAACCGTTTTTACGTAAATTATAAGCAAAAAAGCAGTAGGAACGAGAATGAAGAGTGCAGTAGCAATAAATGCAAGAATATTTACTTCCATAATTTCATCTTTTCTTTTTTTTCTTTGGAATACCTCGGGATTTAATCCCATAGAGATGAGAAATCTTTCGCTTGTAAATTCAATCGGATGAATTAGATTTCGATGATATCGAATGAAATTAATATCATGAATAACAATATCTGAGCTATCAAATCGATTCATCGTCGAGAATTGAATAGTATAACATAGGAAGATCTTTTATCCACACCGAATACATAATTTTATTCCTGATCCAATCAAAAAATTTTTATTTATCATTCTTTTTCCACGCTTTCTTTTCTATAACCTATCACTTTCCTTGTACAATCATCTGATGAAGTATCATAAGAAAAAAGCCTTTTCCACTTCCATTGTTTACAAAAATAGTTTCTAAATAACCTCAAATAAACAATAGAAATGAAATAAAGAAAAAAAAAAAGCAAAACAAAAAAGACTATTTATTGGAAATGAAATTCCGCCATTTTTATCCCCTTGCCCAGAAACAAAAAGGGGAGTTGATGTCTTTTTTTTTATTGAATCCGCCGGGACTGACGGGGCTCGAACCCGCAGCTTCCGCCTTGACAGGGCGGTGCTCTGACCAATTGAACTACAATCCCATGGAAATCAAGTGGATGGCATCCATATTCCTTGTTATGATTTCATTTTAATCATTTAAATTTTAGATTAAAATCAGTGTGTTGTAACAAAGAGAATCACAAGTGATATATTGATATCTACATGGACATCACTTTAGTGATAGCAACACGGATTACTGGTAATCGTTTCGTTATTAGCAAATTGATTGATAATCGATTTTTCAATAAAAAAAATCTTATTTTCTTTACTCTATTCATTAAGGTTTATGTTCATTAAAGTTTATATTTAAAGGATCCAGATATGAATCTGGATCCTTAGCAAGATCCGAATTTATGGAAAGAAAAAAGTAACTAGACACACGAAATAAAGAAAAAATCAAAGTAGATATATATCAGCAAATTTGACTTTTTTTGATTCTTTCCCTTCTCTGGCATTTATGCAAAACAAAAAGGCTTATATCATTTCATGGTAGACAGCGAATTATTGGGCCGAGCTGGATTTGAACCAGCGTAGACATATTGCCAACGAATTTACAGTCCGTCCCCATTAACCGCTCGGGCATCGACCCAGGAAGAATCTATTCTAACTTTATGGATAATCCATGATCAACTTCCTTTCTTTCGTAGTACCCTACCCCCAGGGGAAGTCGAATCCCCGCTGCCTCCTTGAAAGAGAGATGTCCTGAACCACTAGACGATGGGGGCATACTTGCTCGACCGCCATCATACTATGATCATAGTATGATCAGTTTTTGAAAATTGTCAATATAATGAAATGGGATGACTAGCTTCGAAGGCTTTTTCTATCTTTTCAGATTCCATATAATTTTTTGATTTGACATTTCTATTCATATTCTAATCACAATTCTATAAAAAAATCGATATTTTATTTAAATAAAATAAAAATAAATAAAATCGAATAATAGTCTAGTACAGAATCTTTTCAAGAAGTGATTGGTCTGACATAAAAAACATAAAAGTCTCTTTTATGTTTTTAGAGTTAAGTTTCATTTTTTTTTCACTTTCTGCCTCATTGTTAAGAAATAGAAATAGGTGTATCCCTATCTAACACTAAGCCAAGAAATGAAAACGGAATCCATCTTCAAATCGGGGAAGAAAGATGGATTGATAAGTTATCGAAAATTTTGTTTTTTTTTTCTAAAATTTTTGTTCAGGGGACAGTCCGCATCTCTTGGTCACATGTCAAGATAAAATATCTTGGATCTATCTCAAATTGGTGAGTACATGTATAAATCAAATGAATTTCATTCTATTCCGATGGGGCAATTTAAAGTAAAATAATTCATTGCATTAATATTTATCAAATCCAATATTAAATAAAAAAAAGCCCCCAATATCTCGTTAAGTAAATTTTAAGAAAATTAAAATTCTCGTTCCTAAATGAGCTACTAACTACTATGAGTCGACTGTAATATACTGTAATATATATTTAATATATATATACATAGATAGATCTTATTTACCTAGTGACTCATTCAGGAATTAAACCAACTGGGCCCTTTTAACTCAGTGGTAGAGTAACGCCATGGTAAGGCGTAAGTCATCGGTTCAAATCCGATAAGGGGCTTTTACTTTCTTTACTTTCTAATACTAACTAATACTAATAATTTAATTCGAAAGTGTATAATTTCTAATTTTTTGAATATAATTCTAATTAAGTTAGAGAGTAATTTAGAAAAGAAAGTTGAACATTTTTATATTCTAATACAATGAATAAGGATAAGTCGTCTCTTGAATCGCCAAATATATATTCTTATTTTACATTATTCAATAGATTAGAAATCTACAAATACAAAAGAAAAAGTAAGTGGACCTAACCCATCGAATCATGACTATATCCACTATTCTGATATTCAAATTCGATAGAAATGAAATTGAAACAGTAGATTTTTTTTATTTCATATTTATTGGCAAATCCGTCGATATCTCTGATTTAATCTTCTTGTTTCTAGATATTTCATAGGAATAATATTCTGTTCCTTCCTAGAGAAAGAAAGTCTTATTCAAAATTAATACCTAAAAG